TGTGTTGGTTGGTGTGTGTTTGTTTTTGTTTGTGTTCGTTTTAGGAGAGTTTCTTTAATATATTTGGGTTTGTGATGTGTGTATGTGTACAGAAAATGTATGATTCATTTATTAATGTAATTCCAGTGTTGAATACATGAAAAAAATGTGTGAATAAAATTTATGATGATAAACGTGGTGAAATTTAGTCGAAAGTTTCTAGTGTTGTTAAGAAAGTTAGAGGAAGTGTAAAAGTAAGAATTTATGTCCTACAAGCATTCACTAAATAGCAACATAAATAAGAGTCTGTGGACACACCATAACCAAATGGAAGACAAAGTGCATCAGTGTCAAAATGATTCCCCATATACGCAAACCGTCTCATTAACTGGATCCTTGAGGACGAGAATATGGACGCCGACCATGTATGCTCACGTATATAAATTGTAATTACCCGTCGCACCGGAGGGTAACTTGAAGACCCCCCAGAAAAAAAAGGGAACCAACAGTGCCAAAAAAAAAGATGCCGCGATTAAGAGGGAGCATGGTGATATATAGCCTACCAGATGTATCGGTGAAGAGCAAGTTTAAAGGATTAACCAATTTATGGCCCTGACATAGGAACCAGAGGCGCAAAAGTGCAAGTTGTGCTAGGGGTGTAGGGGGAATGAATGATCCTGAAGCTAGTCACGTAGGATCTTACAGACACCGGGTTGCTGATTTCACGTGAGAAGAACGATTAATAAATAACCTGGTCCGACAGCTACCGGCACGTCGAGAGTGTGTTGCATTTTATGACCTGAACCATTCATTAATATGTTTATCAAGCACTGCCGTATACTGTAAGGATATCATGTACAGTGTATCATTGTTATGGGTTTAGTCCTAGTAGTCGTGTTATGGTCCTAGATCATTAAGTCTCTTGTCCTCATGATTAGACGTGTGGTGGAGAGGTATTATGCCCGTCTACATAGTGATGAACATAGAACATGCATTAGATGTATATTCCTAAGTTAATGTAATGCATCATATGGTATATAAATTAATGCACTATTATACATGGGGGGGTAGGGGGGGGCCTTGTAGGTAGGGGGGTTTCTGTAGTTGAAATAACAACGGCGATTTTTCGGGTCGCAAGTTTTGGAGAAAAGCCAAGCAGAAATTTCTGATGACTTATTTTATGTTTTTTATGGGGGTGTGCTTTGTTTTGGGGGGGTTGGCAGTTGCATCTAATCCTTCGCCATATTATGGGGTGATTGGATTGGTGTTGGGGTCTGTTGTGGGGTGTGGGTGATTGTTAAGTTTGGGGGTTTCTTTTGTGTCTTTAGTGTTGTTTATGGTTTATTTAGGGGGAATACTGGTAGTTTTTGTATATTCTGTGTCTTTGGCGGCGGATCCATATCCTGAGGCTTGGGGGGATTGGCGTGTTGTGGGGTATGCTGTAGGGTTTGTTTTGGTGCTTGTTGTTGGGGTGGTTGTGGGGGATTTTGTTGGGTATTTAAATTTTGGGGTAGTTACTGTGGATAGTGTAGGTACACTTTCAGTTCGGTTGGATTTTAGTGGTGTTGCTATGTTTTATTCGTGGGGGGTAGGTATGTTTTTAGTGGCAGGATGAGGGTTGTTGTTGACTTTGTTTGTTGTGCTGGAGCTTGTGCGGGGGTTGTCTCGTGGAGCGATTCGGGCAGTTTAGGGTTTAGGGGATGGGGGGGTGTCAGAGAATAGTTTAATGAAAAATACCAGCTTTGGGAGTTGGAGATAGAGGTTTAAGTCCTTTTTTTCTGAATGTTTAATGGTTTAGTGGGTAACTCTAAGAAGGGGGATAGTCTTCATTCTTTGGTTTACAAGACCAATGTTTTTTGTAAACTATTAGAGTGTTTAGTAGTTTAATATTTTGTTTTCTAGGGCTCCGGCAATGGGAAATAGGATTAGGAGGATAGTGAAGTAGGTTAGGGAGGCCAATTGGCCGATGATTATGAATGGATGCTCTACTGGTTGGCTACCAACTCATGTTAGGATAAGGAGGTTGGTGACTAGGGTTCAGAATAGGAGTTGAGATAGAGGACGAAAGGTTATTGTACGTTGTTTGGATTTGTGAAGGAGGGGGATTAGGAAGAGGATTAGCACGGAGGCGGCTAGGGCTAGTACTCCTCCTAATTTGTTTGGAATTGATCGTAGGATAGCGTACGCGAATAAGAAGTATCATTCTGGTTTGATATGTGGGGGTGTTACTAGGGGGTTTGCTGGAGTGAAATTTTCTGGGTCTCCTAGTAGGTTTGGTGAGAATAGGGCTAGGGTTATTAGTGGGAGGAATATGAGTGCGAATCCTAAGGTGTCTTTTATGGAGAAGTAGGGGTGGAATGGGATTTTGTCGCAGTTTGATACGATGCCCAGGGGGTTGTTTGAGCCAGATTCGTGGAGAAAGGTAAGATGAATTAGGGTAAGGGCTATAATTATGAAGGGGAGAAGGAAGTGTAGGGTGAAGAATCGGGTTAGTGTGGGATTGTCTACTGAGAAGCCCCCTCAGGCTCATTCTACAAGGGTTTGTCCGATGTATGGGATGGCTGAGAATAGGTTAGTAATGACCGTGGCGCCTCAGAATGATATTTGGCCTCAGGGTAATACGTAGCCTACGAAGGCTGTTGCTATGAGGGTTAATAGGAGAATGACTCCTGTGTTTCAGGTTTCTTTGTATAGGTAGGAGCCATAGTAGAGGCCTCGTCCGATGTGTAGGTAGATGCAGATGAAGAAGAGTGAAGCTCCGTTTGCATGTAAGTTGCGGATTAGTCAGCCGTATTGTACGTTTCGACATGTGTGAGCGACGGATGAAAAGGCTAGGGTTGTGTCTGCGGTGTAGTGTGCGGCGAGTAATAGGCCGGTTACAATTTGTGTCATTAGGCAAATGCCTAGTAGGGATCCGAAATTTCACCAGGCAGAGATGTTTGGTGGGGTGGGGAGGTCGATTAAGGAGTTGTTGATTATTTTTAATAGGGGGTGGGATTTTCGGGGGTTGGGGGCCATTAATTTTGGGTCTGTGTTGATAGAATGATGAGGATGGAGAGAGCGAATGTTCCTAAGTAGGTTTTGATTAATCCAGTGTGGATGATGGTTGAGGTTTTGGTTGCTATGAGTTGTAGGTCGGCAAGTCCTTCTGGGCCTATTTTTTTGTATCAAGATAGGTCGATTAGGTGGGAGGCAATTTTTTGTCCGTTGTTTAGTAATTTTGTAGAGCTTAGACGGTGTGCTAGGGGATTGAAATATCCTAATGTTGAGGAGAAATTTAGGTAGGTATTTTGTTTTGGTTGGGTTAGGGTGTGGGTTATGGTTGCAAGTTCTAGAGCTAGGATGATGCCTAGAATTGTAATGGTGATGGCTGCGGTTTTTGTGAGTGTGGGTATGGTTATTGGGGGTGTTTTTACAGGGGTGATGTAGGATGTGATAAGTAATCCGGCTATGATGCTGCCTAGGGCGAGGCGGGTGATTGGGCTGGTGATTGTTGGGTTGTTTTCATTTATTGAGGAGATTGTGAGTGTGCGGGGGTATCCTGTTTGGACTAGAAGTGTTATGCGCAGGCTATATGTTGCGGTGAATATTGTGGCTAGGAGTGTTAGTAGGAGTGCCCAGGTGTTTAGGTATGAAGTGTTTAGGTTTTCGATGATGAGGTCTTTTGAGTAGAATCCTGCTAGGAATGGGGTTCCTATTAGGGCCAGGTTTCCAATAGTTAAGCAGGAGGTGGTTGTTGGGAGTGGCTTTTGTAGTCCGCCTATTTTTCGGATATCTTGCTCGCCGTTGAGATTGTGGATAATTGAGCCTGAGCAGAGGAATAATATGGCTTTAAAGAAAGCATGGGTTGAGATGTGGAAGAAGGCTAGTTGGGGGAGGTTTAGGCCAATGGTGGTTATTATTAGTCCTAGTTGACTTGATGTGGAGAAGGCAATGATTTTTTTGATGTCGTTTTGTGTAAGGGCGCATGTAGCGGCGAACAGGGTGGATAGGGCGCCTAGGCAGAGGCATAGGGAGAGGGCTGTTTGGTTGTTGGTAAGTATGGGGTGTGTGCGGATTAGGAGGAAGATGCCGGCGACTACTATGGTGCTGGAGTGGAGTAGTGCGGAGACTGGGGTGGGGCCTTCTATGGCGGCTGGTAGTCATGGGTGTAGGCCAAATTGGGCTGATTTTCCTGTGGCGGCTAAAATGAGACCGAGTAGGGGGAGTGTTGGAGTTTGGGTGGTAGAGAAGTTTTGTTGGATTTCTCAGGAGTTTATGTGGGAGGCAAGTCATGCTATGCTTAGGATGAGGCCGATATCGCCGATTCGGTTGTAGAGGATAGCTTGGAGTGCGGCTGTGTTGGCTTCTGCTCGGCCTTGTCATCAGCCGATTAGTAGAAATGATATGATGCCAACTCCTTCTCAGCCGATGAATAGGAGAAATATGTTGTTGGCAATGGTTAGGGTTAGTATAGCGATTAGGAACATTAGAAGGTAGGAGAAAAATTTGGTAATGTATGGTTCTGAGGCTATGTATCATGTTGCAAATTGGAGGATTGATCATGTTACGAATAGGGCGATGGGAAAAAATATTATGGAGTATTGGTCTATTTTTAGGCTGAATGGGATTTTAAAGTTTATGATGAATTTTCATTCTCAGTGGGAGATAATGCTTTCTATGCCTGAGTATATGAACAGTGATATTGGTACGAGGCTGATTATAAAGGCGGTTTTAATGGTACGAGTGATTGTGGTTGGGGTATTTTTAAATTTTTGTGATAGTAGTGGGAGTAGTATTGGTACGATTAGGGTTGTTATTGTAATGAGTATGGAAGCATTGAGGAGTAATGTTGGTTCCATTACTTTTACTTGGACTTGCACCAAGATGGGTGGTTCCTAAGACCAGTGGATTACTGTTATCCTTTAAAAGTAAGGGGACTGAGGTTTCAGACTCAGATGTAAGAGTTAGCAGTTCTTGTTGGTTTAGACCTCCCCTCGGTAGGTAAGAAGGGTTTAACTTCTATTTTTAGAATCACAGTCTAATGTTTTGAGTTAAAACTATACCTGCTTGATGTGGTTCTGGAGATGAGTTCTGGTTTTAGGATGAGGAGGAGTATGGGGATGATGTGAAGGGCTATTAGGAGGTGTTCTCGTGTGTTTGAGTTTTGGATGGATGTGATGTGGGTTGGTAGGGTTCCTCGTTGGGTTATTAGTAGTATAAATAGGGTGTATGAGGCGGTTAGTAGGGTTGCAGTTCCGGTGAGGATGATTGTGAAGGAGGATCAATTAAAGAGGGCAATTATGATGGTGAGTTCTGCTATTAGGTTGGTTGTTGGTGGTAGAGCCATGTTAGTTAGGTTCGCTAGTAATCATCAGGTGGCTATGAGGGGTAATAGGGGTTGTAGTCCTCGTGTTAGTAGGAGGATTCGGCTGTGTGTACGTTCGTAGTTGGTGTTAGCTAGGCAGAATAGTATTGAGGAGGTTAGGCCGTGGGAGATTATTAGGATTATTGCCCCTGAGAATGATCAGTGGGTTTGGATTGTACCTGCAGCGATGACTAGGCCTATATGGCTTACGGAGGAGTAGGCGATGAGTGCTTTTAGGTCAGTTTGACGTAGGCAGATGGAGCTAGTTATTAGTGCTCCTCATAGGGCTAGGGTTAGAAACGGGTAGTGTAGGTGGTTTGGAAGAGGTCCTGTTAGAAGGGTAATTCGTATAATGCCGTATCCCCCTAGTTTTAGGAGGAGGGCGGCTAGTAGTATGGAGCCTGCGATTGGGGCTTCTACATGGGCTTTGGGGAGTCATAGGTGGAGGCCATAAAGGGGGGCTTTTACTATGAAAGCAGTTAGTAGGGCTAGGCTTGATAGTAGGTTTGTTCATGAGTTGGTGGGTGTGGGGTGGGTTAGTTCTAGTATTGTTAGTTGGAGTGTGCCAATTTGTGTGTGTAGATACAAGATTGTAATTAGTAGTGGTAGTGAGCTGATGAGAGTGTAGAATAATAGGTAAATGCCAGCGCTTAGGCGTTCTGGTTGATTTCCTCATCGTGTGATTAAGATTAGGGTTGGGATTAGGGTTGCTTCGAATGAAATATAGAATAGTGTTAGTTCTGTAGCTGAGAAGGCAAGGATGATGAATGGTTGGATTGTGATTAAGGTTATGATGAAGATTCGTTTTCGTGTGGGTGGTTCGTGTTGGAGGTGGTTTTGACTTGCTATGATTATGAGTGGAAGCAATCAGCAGGACAGGACTAGTAGGGGGGATGAAGTCTGATCAATGCCGGTTCATTGGGCTAGGGCTTTGTGTGGGAAGTATGTTGGGAGTAATCATTGTAGGCTGAGGGCGGCGATTAGGAGGCTGTATGTGGTACTGTTAGTTCATAGGAGTTTTTGGGGTGATAGGAGGGTAGTAGGTAGGAGTATTATTGTGGGAAGGATGATTTTTAGCATTGTAAGAGATTTAGGTTGTGTAGGTGGTCTGAGCCGTGGGTTCGTGTGGAGGCTACTAGCATTGCTAGGCCTGTGCCCGCTTCGCAGGCTGAAAATGTGAGTATAAGTACTGGTATTAGAGTGGAGGATGTTGCTTGGTTTTCGATGGGTCAGATTGAGAGGGCGATGTATATGGATAGTATTATACTTTCTAAACATAGTAGGGCAGAGATTAAGTGGGTTCGGTGGAATGCTAATCCTAGGCTGCTTAGGGTAAAGGCTGAGAAGAAGCTTAGGTGTAGGGGGGACATGAGAAAGTCATAGGGTTGGGCTATGGTTTGTTGAGTCGAAATCAACTGTCTTGGTTAGACTAACTTTCTGTTGTTATTCGGCCCATTCTAGGCCACCTTGTGCTCATTCGTAGATTAGTCCTAGTGTAAGTAGCAAAAGGATGGTGGAGGCTCATATTAGGGTGGTGGTGGGAGATTGGAGTTGGATAGCTCATGGGAGGGGGAGTAGTAGTGCAATTTCTAGGTCGAATAAGAGGAATAAGATAGCTACTGAGAAAGAATCGAATTGAGAATGGGAGGCGAGCAGATCCTAGTGGGTCGAATCCACATTCGTATGGGGATAGTTTTTCTGAGTCTGGATTGGTTTGAGCAAGTCAGAAGTTTAATGTGGTTAGGATGATGCTTAGGGCAAGGGAGAGGGTGATTATAAATGTGATTATGTTAATTGCTCTTCTCTGGGGTTTTACCAGATTTTAAAGATTGGAAGTCAATTGTAATTGATATACTAGAAGAGCATGATCCTCATCAGTAGATGGTTATGTAGAGGAATAATCAGATGACGTCTACGAAGTGTCAGTATCAGGCTGCTGCTTCGAATCCAAAGTGGTGATTTGAGGTGAAGTGGTATTTAATTAGTCGTAGGAGGCAAACTGATAAGAAGGATGATCCGATGATTACGTGGAGTCCGTGGAATCCTGTGGCAACGAAGAAGGTTGAGCCGTATACACCATCAGCAATCGAAAATGGTGCCTCGTGGTATTCTATTGCTTGAAGTGCTGTGAAGTAGAATCCTAGTAAGATTGTTAGGGTTAATGCGTGGGTTGCTTGTTTTCGGTTTCCTTCTGTAATGCTGTGGTGGGCCCATGTTACAGTAACACCTGAAGCTAGTAGGATGGCTGTGTTTAGTAGGGGGACTTCTAGTGGGTTGAGGGGTTCGATTCCTGCTGGGGGTCAGTGTCCGCCTAGCTCTGGGGTGGGGACTAGGCTGGAGTGGAAGAATGCTCAGAAGAAGCCTAGGAAAAAGAAGGCTTCGGATGTGATGAATAGAATTATTCCGTATCGTAGGCCTTTTTGGACTGGTGGGGTGTGATGGCCTTGAAATGTGCTTTCTCGTACAATGTCTCGTCATCATTGGATTATGATTATAATTATAGAGAGTAGTCCTAGTATCAGGAGTTGTGAAGAGTTGTGGTGGAATCATATAATTAGCCCTGAGGTGGTAAGTAGGGCGGCGGTTGCACCGAAGATGGGTCAGGGGCTTGGGTCTACTATATGGTAGGAGTGTGCTTGGTGGGCCATTAGATGTTTTCTTGTAAGTATAGGCTTAGTAGGAGGACGAAAACGTAAGCTTGGATTATAGCAACTGCTACTTCTAGGAGGGTAAGTAGGAGGAGGATTGTTGTAGTTAGGATGGACACTGTCGGTATGATTGGGAGTAGGGTGATGGTGGCTGTGGAGATAAGTTGGATGAGTAGGTGGCCTGCTGTGAGGTTTGCTGTTAGGCGGACTCCTAGGGCTAGTGGGCGAATAAGTAGGCTGGTAGTTTCAATTATGATTAATGCTGGGATTAGTAGGGTGGGGGTTCCTTCGGGCAGTAGGTGGCCTAGGGAGATTGAGGGCTGGTTTCGTAATCCGGTGAGGAGGGTTGCAAGTCAGAGGGGGAAGGCCAGGGCTATGTTTATTGATAGTTGGGTGGTTGGGGTGAATGTGTATGGCAGTAGCCCTAGTAGGTTGATTATAAGTAGGAATATTATTAGTGATGTTAAGATTAGGGCTCATTTATGGCCTTTTTTATTTAGAGGGATTATTAGTTGCTTTGTGATTAGGCAGAGGAGTCATGATTGGAGGGTAGAGAGGCGATTGGTAATTCATCGGCTAGTTGGTGTGGGGAGTAGTAGGGTGGGAAATAATATTGAGATAAGGATTAATGGGATTCCTAGAAGGCATGGGCTTGTGAATTGGTCAAAGAAGCTTAGGTTCATGGTCAGGCTCAGGGTGTGGTTTTGGTGGTTGTGGTGGGTATGTTGGAGGGGGGGTTAGTGAGTGTGAATGATAGGAGTTTGGGTTGGATGATTAGTGAGAAGATTAATCATGATGTTAGTATGATAAAGAGTCATGGGTTTGGGTTTAGTTGTGGCATGTCATTAAGGAGGTGTGTGGTCCTCTTTGTCTAGCTTAAAAGGCTAGTGCTGGTTGCATAGCTTCTTAATGTATTAGGATGATAATAGTGATGATCAGTTCTCGAAGTGGATGAGGGGGGTGGATTCTACTACAATTGGTATGTAGCTGTGGTTAGCTCCGCAGATCTCGGAACATTGGCCGTAGAAGATTCCGGGTCGGGTGGTGATGAATGATGTTTGATTTAATCGTCCTGGGATTGCATCAGTTTTTACTCCTAGGCTGGGGACTGCTCAGGAGTGTAAGACGTCATCGGCAGTGATGATGATGCGGATGGGTGATTCTATTGGGATGACGACGCGATGGTCAACTTCTAGTAGTCGGAAGTGGCCTAGGGGGAGTTCAGTTGTGGGGAGTATGTATGAGTCGAATGTTAGGTCTTTAAAGTCTGTGTATTCGTAGGTTCAGTATCATTGGTGTCCGATGGCTTTTAGGGTCAGGTCTGGTTCGTCGATTTCGTCTATCATGTATAGGATTTGTAGGGATGGTAAGGCGAGTAGGATAAGGACGATGGCTGGTAGGATTGTTCAGATTAGTTCTACTTCTTGGGCATCAACGGTGTTTGAGGATAGTTTTTCTATGAGTATTAGTGCTAGGAGGTAGAGGACTAGGCTGCAGATTGCTAGTGCGACTATTAGGGCATGGTCATGGAATTCGACGAGTTCTTCTATAATGGGTGATGAGGCGTCTTGGAATCCGAATTGTGAGTGGTTAGCCATGGGAGATGTACGGGAGTTTCACCTGTGATTTAGCCTCGACAAGGCTATGTAATTGATTTACTAACATCTCATAAGAAAGAAGCATAAGTGGTTTAATGCGGTTGGCTTGAAACCAGCATGTGAGGGTTCGATTCCTTCCTTTCTTGTACTTGAACAAAAGCTGGTTCTTCAAAGGTGTGGTAGGGGGGTGGGCAGCCATGAATTCATTCGATGTTGGTTGTGGTTAGTTCTGGTTGTATAACTTTTCGTTTTGTTGCAAAGGCCTCTCAGATGATGAATATTAGTATGATTACGGCTGTTATTGAGATTAAGGAGCCAATGGATGATATGGTGTTTCATAGGGTGTAAGCGTCTGGGTAGTCTGAATATCGTCGTGGTATTCCGGCTAGGCCTAGGAAGTGTTGGGGGAAGAAAGTTAGGTTTACGCCTGTAAATATTACTCCGAAATGGGCTTTAGTTCATGTGGGGTGTAAGGTGAATCCGGTGAATAGCGGAAATCAGTGGGTGAATCCTGCTAAAATGGCGAAGACAGCCCCTATTGAGAGTACGTAGTGGAAGTGGGCAACTACATAGTATGTGTCGTGCAGAGCAATGTCTAGTGAGGAGTTGGCTAGAACGATTCCTGTGAGGCCTCCAATGGTAAAGAGGAAGATGAAGCCTAGGGCTCATAGTATTGGGGGGTCTCATTTGATGGTTCCTCCGTGCAGTGTAGCTAATCAGCTGAAGACTTTAATGCCGGTTGGGATGGCAATGATTATGGTTGCTGATGTGAAGTATGCTCGGGTGTCCACGTCTATGCCTACTGTAAATATGTGGTGGGCTCATACAATGAAACCTAGGAATCCGATAGATAATATGGCTCATACTATTCCTATGTAGCCGAATGGTTCTTTTTTACCTGCGTAGTAGGTTACTACGTGTGAGATGATTCCGAAGCCTGGTAGGATTAGGATGTAGACTTCTGGATGGCCGAAGAATCAGAAAAGGTGTTGATATAGGACCGGGTCTCCGCCTCCAGCGGGATCAAAGAATGTGGTGTTGAGGTTTCGGTCCGTTAGGAGTATAGTGATGCCAGCGGCGAGGACTGGGAGGGAGAGTAGTAATAGGACAGCAGTAATTAATACGGATCACACGAATAGGGGTGTTTGGTATTGTGATAGGGCTGGTGGTTTTATGTTGATGGCGGTTGTGATGAAGTTGATTGCTCCTAGGATGGAGGACACACCTGCTAAGTGGAGGGAGAAGATGGCTAGGTCTACTGAGGCTCCAGCGTGGGCCAGGTTACCTGCTAGTGGTGGGTATACGGTTCATCCTGTGCCCGCTCCCGCTTCCACTGTGGAGGAGGCAAGCAGTAATAGGAAAGAAGGGGGTAGTAACCAGAAGCTTATGTTGTTTATACGTGGGAATGCTATGTCTGGGGCACCGATTATAAGTGGGACTAGTCAGTTTCCAAATCCTCCGATTATGATTGGTATGACTATGAAAAAGATTATTACGAAGGCATGGGCAGTGACGATTACGTTGTAGATTTGGTCATCTCCTAGCAGGCTTCCTGGTTGGCCGAGTTCTGCGCGGATTAGTAAGCTGAGGGCAGTGCCAATTATACCAGCTCATGCACCAAAAATTAGGTAGAGTGTTCCGATGTCTTTGTGGTTGGTTGAGAATAATCATCGATTGATGAAGGTCACGGGTAAGATGGCTGAGTGTTGAAGCGTTAGGCTGTAGTCCTTTTTACAGGGGTTCAATTCCCTTTCTTATCGACTCTGTAGTGAAGTTCATGTTGAGTTGCAAGCTCATTGATGTGCACTGAGAGTGTGCCGGAGTCTGATTAGACGGAAGCTTGTTGGTTTAGGCATCTAGCTGTTAACTAGAATTTCATGGGATCGAAGCCCATCTGTCTAGGGTAAGGCTCTAGCTTAATTAAAGCATCTGAGTTGCATTCAGAGGATGTGGGATAGTGTCCTGCGGGTCTTAGCAGAAACTAAGAGGGTTTAACTCTTGTTTAAGGCTTTGAAGGCCTTCGGTTTATGGATTGATCCTAAGTTTCTAAATGGTAGTGAGGATTATGGGTGAGAGGGGTAGGAGTAGGGTTGATAAGGAGGTGAGGATGGCAATTAGGGTGTTTGTTGATTTGTCAATGTGCCATAGTTTTATGTGGTTTGTAGAGTTTGGTGGAAGTGTGATTGTTGAGTAATATGCGAGGCGGAGGTAAAAAAATAACCCCAGCAATGAGAGCATGGTGATGATCGTGGCTGCTGTGGTTATTTCTTGTTTAGTGAGTTCTTGGATGATGAATCATTTTGGTAGGAAGCCTGTTAATGGAGGCAGTCCTGCCAGGGAAAGTAGGGTTAGTATTAGGGTTGCGTTTAAGATGGGGGTTTTTGTTCATGAAGTTATTATTGTTGATAGTTTTAGGGCTTTGGTTGTATTGAGGGTGAGGAATACGGTAGCGGTTATTAGAGAATACAGGTAGAAGGTTAGTAGAGTGAGTTTTGGATTATATGTGATAATAATGGTTATTCAGCCTAGGTGAGAGATGGATGAGTAGGCTAAAATTTTTCGGGTTTGTGTTTGGTTTAGTCCTATTCACCCTCCTAGGGCTGTTGAGGCGATGGCTATGGTGGTTAGTAGGGTTGGGTTTAGTGAGTGAGATGTTAGGAATAGGATGGTGATTGGGGGGAATTTTATTAGTGTGGATAGTAGTAAGGCGGTAGTTATGGGTGAGCCTTGAAGTACTTCTGGGAATCAGAAGTGGAATGGTACTAGACCTAGTTTTATTGCAATTGCTGTTGTTAGTAGAAGGGACGAGATTGGGTGGTTGAGTTGGGTGATGTCTCATTGTCCTGTGGATCAGGCGTTGGTCATGCTTGAGAAGAGGACTAGTGCTGAGGCGACTGCTTGTACTAGGAAATATTTGATTGCGGCTTCAATGGCTCGTGGGTGATGGGATTTTGAAATGAGAGGAATGATGGCGAGGGTGTTGATTTCCAATCCGGTTCAGGCTATCATTCAATGGTTGCTTGAGATTGTGATAGTTGTTCCTAGGAGTAGGCTTGTGATGAAGATTAATTTCGCGTGTGGGTTGATTAGCAGGGGAAGGGGTTAGACCATCATTTTCGGGGTATGGGCCCGATAGCTTTGTTAGCTGACCTTGCTAGGAAATAATATAAAGGAAGTATGGAGAGTTTTGATCTCTTCTGTGTAGGTTCGATTCCTACTTTTCTAATTTTTAAGCTAGGAAATGAGAGGGCTGGTGTACCTCTATATTCACTTTATCATAGTGACCCTTTACGTTCAGGCACATTTCCTTAAATAAGGAGGTAGGCCTGCGTAGCAGATTGGTATGCTTGTATGTCAGATGCATAGTGCTAGGGTTAGGGGAAGGAAGTTTTTTCAGAGGAGGTGTATGAGTTGGTCATAGCGGAATCGAGGGTAGGAGGCGCGAATTCATAGAAAGCCTGAGGAGAGGAGGAGGACTTTGGTGGCTAGGGTTATTGGATATAGTTCTGGGGATGGGTTTAGTGCACTTGGGTTTAAGAATAGGATGGTGGTTAGTGTATTTATTAGTATGATGTTTGCATATTCAGCTAGGAAGAATAAGGCAAATGGTCCTGCAGCGTATTCTACGTTGAATCCTGAAACTAATTCGGATTCTCCTTCTGTGAGGTCGAAGGGGGCGCGGTTTGTTTCAGCAAGCGTGGAGATGTATCATATTATTGCAAGGGGTCAGGAGGAGAAAAGGAGGTATAAAGGTTCTTGGGTGGTAGCCAGGGTGCTTAGAGTATAGTTTCCGCTTAGTATAATTATGGAGAGGAGGATGATGGCTAGTGTTACTTCGTAGGAGATGGTTTGTGCGACTGCCCGGAGAGCGCCAATTAGTGCGTATTTTGAGTTTGAGGCTCATCCTGATCATAAGAGTGAGTATACTGCTAGGCTTGATATGGCTAGGAGGAAGAGAAGGCCCAGATTTAGGTCGGCAAGGGGAAAGGGTAGGGGTAGGGGGATTCAGATTGTGATTGCTAGGAGAAGGGCTAGGATAGGGGTTATGATGAATAAGAATGGGGATGAGGTGGATGGGCGGATAGGTTCTTTAATGAATAGCTTTACTCCGTCTGCAATGGGTTGGAGCAGTCCGAAGGGGCCTACAATGTTTGGGCCTTTTCGAGCTTGTATGTAGCTTAAGACTTTTCGTTCAACTAATGTTAAGAAGGCTACGGCGATTAAGATTGGAATGGCGTAGGATAAGGATATGATGAGGTGGGTTAGGGTGGGGAGTCAAGTCATGGGAGAATAGAGCTAGGGAGAGGATTTGAACCTCTGGGTAAAGGGCTTAAGCCTTTTGCATTTGCCAGGCTCTGCCACGCTAGCGGGTCCTTATCTGGGGGAGGGGTGGGGATGGGGGTCCTTTTTGGTAATTTAGTTGAGTTCATTACTTGGGAGGGAAGGCGTGCTTGTAGCATTGGCCTTACTTTCCCGGTCCTTTCGTACTAGGGAGAGTGTGTCATAGATAGAAACCGACCTGGATTGCTCCGGTCTGAACTCAGATCACGTAGGACTATTAATCGTTGAACAAACGAACCCTTAATAGCGGTTGCACCATTAGGATGTCCTGATCCAACATCGAGGTCGTAAACCTCCTTGTCGATATGGGCTCTTGAAGGAGATTGCGCTGTTATCCCTGGGGTAGCTTGGTCCATTGGTCAGTTATACTGGGTCTGGGTTACTGTTAGTACGTTGAGGGGTTGCTCTAGGTTAAGAGAGGTGGTCTTGCTTTTGGAGGGTTTGTTTTTCTCCAAGGTCGCCCCAACCAAAAAATGCGGACCAGTTGTTAAGGGTTGTGAGCCTAATAGGTTTGGGGTGTAGTATGTGGTGGTCGCTGATTTTTAAGTTCCACAGGGTCTTCTCGTCTTATGTGTTTATTCCTGCTTTTGCACGGGAAGATCAATTTCACTGATTGCCTGTAAGAGACAGTTAAGACCTCGTTTAGCCATTCATACAAGTCTCGATTTATGGGACAATTGATTGCGCTACCTTCGCACGGTTAGGATACCGCGGCCGTTAAACGTAGTGTCACTGGGCAGGCATCACCTTCAATACTTGGTTGGCTGAAGGCTATGTTTTTGGTAAACAGTCGGGCCTTGGGTTTGCCTAGTTCCTTTTACAGGTTTTAATCTTTCTAATAAGCGCACCTGGGTTGGGTTAACAGGGTGGATTTTAATATTTAATCTTGTTGTAGTTTGGTGTATTGCATTGTGGTCTGTTAATAATGTGGTGATGTAAGCTTGCGCTTGAGAGGGGGGGCCCCTGGTTACTTATTTTAGCATTGGTTCTCCTATTAGTATAGGTTGGCCTGTTAGGGATAAGGGAGTCGCTTTGTTTCTGGATTTTTAGGGGGAGAGCTTTGACGCATTCATTGTTGGTGGCTGCTTAAAGGCCTACAGTTTGGTTAGGGAGCAGGGGGTAGTTTATCCGCTAGGGGAGATTGTGTTCTTTCTTAAGGGAGCTGTACCTCCCTTAAGTTGCTCTTGATTTACTTCATGGAAGTTTGGTGAATGTCTGTGGAGAAAAATTAAGAGAGAACTAAGGTTCGTTTCACAGGCAACCAGCTATCACCCAGCTCGGTTGGCTTTTCACCTCTACTAACAAGTCATCCCACTCTTTTGCAACAGAGACGGGTTCGTTCAAATGTTAACTGCTTGTGAGTAGCTCGCTTGGGTTTCGGGGTGGCAAGCTTTAATTCGTTTTGCTTGATTGTTCTTGCTAAATCATGATGCGAAAGGTACAAGGGTTTATCTTTGCTGTTTATTGCTTTAATTTTTCATTGTTATTTCATCTTTCCCTTACGGTACAAGGTTTCTATCGCGCACGGGTGGTCTTTTCTATCGCCTATACTAGGTTTGAAGAATGTTTTAGTTTTAATGGTCATAGTGGGTTTTTGATTAGTTTTCATTAGGTGTGGTCGGGCTAGAGTTGGGCTTCAAGGCGATCTGGTGGGTGGCAGATATCTTTCAGGTGTAAGCTGAGTGCTTTATGTTATAGCTACGCCTTGGTGCTAAGTGCACCTTCCGGTACACTTACCTTGTTACGACTTACCTCATCTTTGGCTGATAGGTGTATTAGATTTATTGTGGGGTTTGTAGCTTGTGAGGAGGGTGACGGGCGGTATGTACGTGCCTCAGGGCCAACTTAAAAGGGACTTTATTGTTCCATTTTACTGCTAAATCCGCCTTCTGGGGGAGGTTTCACACCCCCTTCCGTGAAATTTTCTATTTTAGAAAATGTAGCCCATTTCTTCCACTTCGTGGGCTATACCTTGACCTGTCTTACTAGCGGGTTGGGCTGTTGTGCTCACTGTTGTCCTCTCAGGGGAGGTGAGCTGGGGACGGCGGTATGTAGGCTGCGTTGGCAAGAAGTGGTTGGGTGTATCGTGGGTTATCGGTTATAGAACAGGCTCCTCTAGGTGGGTTTGGGGCACCGCCAAGTCCTTAGAGTTTTAAGCGTTTGTGCTCGTAGTTCTCGGGCGAATACTTTAGTGGAGTAAGTATTGAGATTTAGGGCTAGGCATAGTGGGGTATCTAATCCCAGTTTGTGTCCTAGCTTTCGTGGAGTTTAATGGATCATGGTTGCTAAGATCGTTTTAATGGTGATTTTAGGTGCATCTTAGGCTTATGACGGCTTAGTTGCATTTTAATCTTAGTTGTTGTGATAGCATAATGCCACTCTTTACGCCGTGTTACGGTTAATTTGGGTTTCTTGTATGACCGCGGTGGCTGGCACAAGATTTACCAACCCTAGGTTGCCATAACTAAGTCAAGTTTACACTTATTGCTTAATGTTAATTACTGCTGAGTGCCCGTGGGGGTGTGGCTAAGCAAGGCGTCTTGGGCTACGACTGGTGGGTGTGCCTGATACCCGCTCCTTTGCCTAAGATTGTTAGGGGTTGAGGGCATTTACACTGGGGCGCGGATACTTGCATGTATATGTTTGGCAAGAATTAACTGTAAGGTTAGGACTAAGTCTTTTGTCCCTGGGTATGGTGTATTAGCCGTCTTGGCATCTTCAGTGCCATGCTTTGGTTGTAAGCTACAGGAAC